CCGATGAAATCGACGAAGTGGCTTTGATACGTTATTCACAACAATCAGACTTTCGGCGGGATATAATCAAAGGTTCTATGCGAGCTCAAAGACGTAAAATAGTTATTTCAGAATTGTTTCAAGCAAATGTGCATTCCCTCCTTTTTTTTGAAAGACTACAAAAATGCCCTCTTTTTTCTTTTGATATCTCCGGATTGATTAAACTTTTTTTTCGAAATTGGGTGGGTAAGGGAGAAGCATTCAAAACGGTAGAGTATACAAAAGAACAAACAAAAAGAGAAGAAAAAAAAGAAAAGAACAAAAGAAAGGAAAAAGTTCGAATAGAGATAGCAGAGGCCTGGGATAGCATTCCACTTGCGCAAGTAATAAGAGGTTGTATGTTACTAACTCAATCTATTTTTAGAAAAAGTATTCTATTACCTTTATTAATAATTACAAAAAATATTGGCCGTATACTCCTATTCGAACTTCCTGAATGGGCTGAGGATTTCCAGGAATGGAATAGAGAGGTACATCTTAAATGTACCTATAATGGGGTTCCATTATCCGAAACAGAATTTCCAAAAAATTGGTTGACAGATGGTATTCAGATAAAAATATTGTTTCCGTTCTGTCTGAAACCTTGGCGCAAATCCAAACTACGATCCTCTCAGAAAGATCTAATGAAAAAGAAAAAAGCAAAAGATGATTTTTGTTTTTTAACAATTTGGGGAATGGAAGCAGAACTTCCTTTTGGTCCGCCCCGAAAACGTCCTTCTTTTTTTAAACCCATTTTTAAGGAATTCAAAAAACAAATTGAAAAATTAAAAAAGAAGTATTTTCGAGTTCTAACAGTTTTCAAAGAAAAAACCAAATTACTTCGAAAGGTTTCAAAAGAAATCAAAAAATGGGTTATCGGAGGTATTTTTTTTATAAAAAAAATAATAAAAGAACTTTCAAAAGTAAATCCAATTCTATTGTTTAGATTAAGAGAAGTATATAAATCGAACGAACTTAAAGAAGAAAAAGATTCCATGATAAGCAATGAGATAATTCACGAATCATTTAGTCAAATTGCATCTCCGAGTTGGACAAATTCTCCATTGACAGAAAAAAAAACGAAAGATATCACTGATAGAACAAGTACAATCCGAAATCAACTAGAAAAAATCTCAAAAGAGAAAAAAAAAGTAACTCCAAGAATAAAAAATCTTAGTCCTAACAAAACAAATTATAATGCTAAAAGATTTGAAAAATGGCAAATATTAAAAAGAAGAAATGCTCGATTAATCTGTAAATTACCCTCCCTTTTAAAAATTTTCATTGAAAAAATCTATACAGATATATTTGTATCTATCATTAATATTCCCAGAATAAATACAGAATTTTTTCTTAAATTAACAAAAAAATTTATTGATAAATTGATTTACAATAATGAAAGAAAACAAGCAACAATTAATACAAAAAAGAAAACTCCAATTTCGTTTATTTCGGCTATAAAAAAGCCACTTGATAAGATTAGAAATATTAAAGAAAATTCACGTATTTTTTATGACTTATCCTACATGTCACAAGCATATGTATTTTACAAATTATCACAAATAAAAATTAGTAACTCGGTAAGATCTGTTGTTCAATATCAAAATCAAAGAATACCCCCTTTTCTTAAGTCTAAAATAAAGGATTCTTTTGAAAGACAAGGAATGGATCATTCGAAATTAGCAAATAAGAAACTTCCGCGCTATGAAACGAATAAATGGAAAAACTGGTTAAAAGGGCATTTTCAATACCATTTATCTCAGATCAGATGGTCTAAATTAATACCAGAAAAATGGCGAAATAGAGTTCGCCAGCGTTGTATAGCCAAAAAGGCAAATTTTAGCAAGCAGCATTCATATGAAAAAGACCTGTTAGTTGGTTCCAAAAAAAAATCTGAAGTATATTTATTATCTACTGAAAAAGATAATTTTCGAAAATACTATAGATATAATCTTTTATCATATAAATTTATTAATTATGAAAATAAACCGGAATGCTTTTTTTATAGACCTCCCTTTCAAGGAAATAAGAAGCAAGAAATTTCTTATACTTATAACAGGTCTAAAACAAACCTTTTTGATATACGGAGGAACATCCCTATTCCAAATGATCTAGGGCAGGTTGATATTCCATATATGGAAAAACCAGCTGATAGAAAATATTTTGCTTGGAAAATTTTCAATTTTTATCTTAGACAAAAAGTCGATATTGAGGCCTGGATCCTAATTGATACCAATAGGTATCAAAATGCGCACATTCGTACTAACAACTCTCAAATAATTTCTAAAAAAAATATTTTATATCTTATGATTCCAGAAACCAATTCACAAAATTCCCACAAAGGGTTTTTTGATTGGATGGGAATGAATGAAAAAAGGCTAAAGCGTCCTATATCGAATCTGGAGTTTTGGCTCTTCCCAGAATTTGTGTTACTTTATAAGGCATATAAAATGAAACCTTGGTTTATACCAAGCAAATTACTTCTTTTAAATTTAAATAGTAGTAAAAATATAAATATTAATGAAAAGAAAAAGATAAATTTGTTGATAGCATCGAATAAAAAGCATCGAAATGAAGAAGAACCCATAAGCCAAGGAGATCGCGGATCTGTTTTCTCACAACAAAAAGATATTGAAGAAAATTATGCAAGATCGGACATGAAAAAGGGGAAAAAGAAAAAACAATACAAAAGCAATACAGAAGCAGAACTAGATTTCTTCCTGAAACATTATTTGCTTTTTCAATTGAGATGGGACGCAACTTTGAATCAAAGAATGATCAATAATATCAAGATCTATTGTCTCCTGCTTAGACTGATAGATCCAAGAAAAATTACTATATCCTCCATTCAAAAGAGAGAAATGAGTTTGGATATAATGTTGATTCAAAAGAATTTGACTCTCTCAGAGTTGATGAAGAAAGGAGTATTGATTGTACAACCACTTCGTCTGTCTGGCAAAAAAGACGGACAATTTATTATGTACCAAACCATAGGTATTTCGTTGCTTCATAAGAGTAAGCATCAAATTAATCAAAAATATCAAGAGCAAAGATATGTTTCTAAGAAAAATTTTGATGAAACTATTTTACCACATCAAAGAATAACCGCAAATAGAGACAAAAAGCATTTTTATTTACTTGTTCCGGAAAATATTTTATCGTTTAAACGTCGTAGAAACGTGAGAATTCTAATTTGTTTCAATTCAAAGAATATAAATTCTATAGATAGAAATCTAGTATTTTGGAATGAAAAGAACGTAACAAACAGCATCCAAGTTTCACATGACAATATTAATAGAGAGAAAAATAAATTAATGAACTTAAAGCTCTTTCTTTGGCCTAATTATCGATTAGAAGATTTAGCTTGTATGAATCGTTATTGGTTTGATACCAATAATGGCAGTCGTTTCAGTATGTTAAGAATACATCTGTATCCGCGATTGAAATTCTGTGAATAATACACTTTTTCTATATATCCTAGATCCTATTTCTATATACCCTAGAATATAAAATATAATTTATATAATTTCTAGGGTATATGAAAGTAAACAAATAGACAGATCATGCGCTTTTCTTATCTCACATCTCATTCGAGTATCCAATATGAAATGACTTTGAATAATATCTCAATTAGATCTCGAAATGAATTAACAGAAACTTCTGAATTTTAGGTCTAAATTTTTCGATGCGAAAATGTACCAATCGTTTTCTATTCCTATCTAAATAGAATTTCAAATTTGATTGATTGGTCTGAATTCAGAAAATTAGGAGTTATTTGCATTAAATTATTGTATATACCACATAAAAACTAATAGCATTATTATTACTGATCGGTAAAATCCATATCTGTACAAGGAAAAAGGAGCATTTTTTTATGGTAAAAAATTCAGTAATTTCGATTATTTTTCAAAAAGAAAACGAAGAAAATAAAGGGTCTGTTGAATTTCAAGTATTCAGTTTCACCACGAAGATAAGGAGACTTACTTCACATTTGGAATTGCACAAAAAAGACTTTTCATCTCAGAGAGGTTTGCGCAAAATTTTGGGAAAACGTCAACGACTACTAGCCTATTTGTCAAAAAGAAGTAGAGGACGCTATAAAGAATTAATTGATGAGTTGGATATTCGAGAAATAAAAACGCGTTAATTTGAAGCACGATACCATTTGATGAGCTTAGTCATTTAAATTTGAATGAACTTCTTTTTACTTTCAGAAATGCATGGAAGACTGACTCGGGAAAAACTTATGATTACACCAATTACAAGAAATGACCTTATGATAGTGAATATGGGGCCTCACCACCCATCAATGCATGGTGTTCTTCGACTGATCGTTACTCTCGATGGTGAAGATGTTATTGACTGTGAACCTATATTAGGTTATTTACATAGAGGAATGGAGAAAATTGCGGAAAATCGAACAATTATACAATATTTGCCTTATGTAACACGTTGGGATTATTTAGCTACCATGTTTACAGAAGCAATAACTGTAAATGGACCTGAACAGCTAGGCAATATTCAAGTACCTAAAAGGGCTAGCTATATTAGAGCTATTATGCTGGAGTTGAGTCGTATCGCTTCCCATTTGTTATGGCTTGGCCCTTTTATGGCAGATATTGGGGCACAGACCCCCTTTTTCTATATTTTTCGAGAACGAGAATTGATATATGACCTATTCGAGGCTGCTACCGGTATGCGCATGATGCATAATTATTTTCGTATCGGAGGGGTCGCTGCTGATCTACCTTATGGATGGGTAGATAAATGTTTGGATTTTTGCGATTATTTTTTAACTGGGGTTGCTGAATATCAAAAGCTTATTACCCGAAATCCTATTTTTTTAGAACGAGTGGAAGGCGTAGGTATTATTGGCGGAGAAGAAGCACTAAATTGGGGTTTAGCGGGGCCAATGCTACGAGCTTCCGGAATACAATGGGATCTTCGTAAAGTTGATCGTTATGAGTGTTATGACGAATTTGATTGGGAGATTCAATGGCAAAAAGAAGGGGATTCATTAGCTCGTTATTTAGTACGAATTGGTGAAATGACAGAATCCATAAAAATAATCCAACAAGCCTTGGAAGGAATTCCAGGGGGGCCGTATGAGAATTTAGAAAGCCGGCGCTTTGATAGAATAAAAGACCCTGAATGGAATGATTTTGAATATCGATTTATTAGTAAAAAGCCTTCTCCCACTTTTGAATTGTCCAAGCAAGAACTTTATGTAAGAGTCGAAGCGCCAAAAGGAGAATTGGGAATTTTTCTGATCGGAGATCAGAGTGTTTTTCCTTGGCGATGGAAAATCCGACCGCCGGGGTTTATCAACTTGCAAATTCTTCCGCAGTTAGTTAAAAGAATGAAATTGGCTGATATTATGACGATACTAGGTAGTATAGATATCATTATGGGAGAAGTTGATCGTTGAAATGATAATTGATATAATAGAAATAGAAGCTATCCATTCTTTTTCCAGATTGGAATCCTTAAAAGAATTTTATGGAATCATAGGGATGCTTGTCCCTATTTTCATTCTTGTATTAGGAATCACACTGGGTGTTCTAGTAATTGTTTGGTTAGAAAGAGAAATAGCCGCAGGGATACAGCAACGTATTGGACCCGAATACGCGGGGCCTTTGGGAATTCTTCAAGCTTTAGCCGATGGTACAAAACTACTTTTCAAAGAAAATATTCTTCCATCTAGAGGAGATACTCGTTTATTCAGTATTGGTCCATCCATAGCAGTCATATCCATTTTACTAAGTTATTCAATAATTCCCTTTAGTTGTCGCTTTATTCTAGCTGATCTTAGTATTGGTGTTTTTTTATGGATCGCCATTTCAAGTCTTGCTCCCGTTGGATTGCTTATGTCAGGATATGGATCAAATAATAAATATTCCTTTTTAGGTGGATTAAGGGCTGCTGCTCAATCAATTAGTTATGAAATACCATTAACTCTATGTGTATTATCAATATCTCTACGTGTGATTCGGTGAGACATAAAAATTCCCCCATTTCTTTTCTTTCTAACAAGAAAGTCAAATGATTTGAATATCGATTTTTTTATTCATCATTGAGTTGATGAATTAAACCAGATAGTTCTATGAGTGAAATAAAACGGCTTACAAATTTGCTGTTAAAAGAATGAAATCTCATTTCCTACGTACAAGAATAAGAATTAAGTGAAAGTAAACATAAGCAGTCAAGGCTGTTTACCCCAAGATTGGCTGATTAGTCATCATGACTTGAAGCGGGTTTAAAAGATCAATTGTATGGGTTTTTTCTATACTATTACCATAGCATAGATGTATTATCCTAATGAAAGATTAAAAAAACGAGTGGATGGTTAGGAAGACCAAGATACACAAAGGATTAGTAATGGAGATTCTGAAAATTATCCAATAGGATATTTTTGTTATAGAAAAATAATTCGAATTGGGGCTTTAAGTTGGTAGAAATTCTTAAGAAGTACTCCCCACGATTTCGACCCAGAGTATGTTCCTGTCCACCGATTAAGTAAATAACTATCAAAACGAAGAAATCTTTTACTTTTGATAATGCGAATAATACCTCTTTTCTGAGAAAGGAGAATAGGAACGAAATCCAATTCTTGTTATGCAATGCCTAAATTCTTTTTCGTAATCGAAAACGAGAAGTTGAAATATCTATGGGATATGGGATATTCCTCTAAAAAGTATTTTTTCTCATTCAAGAATAAGTTTTTAATCAAAAAAGAAAAATGAAAATTTTTAAAATATGAGATCAATTCAGAAGCACTTTTTTATTATAATTATAAATATAGCAGACAGAATTCCATTAGTCTAATTCTAGGCCTTAGGATAAGAGTTTTATTCTCTATCGATCCTACCATCAAGATAAATTTGAAAGGTTCTTAGATTTATTTGTGACCTATGAGGAGCCGTATGAGGTGAAAATCTCATGTACGGTTCTGTAATAGCGATGAAAGCAGTGATGTTATTGTCGACTATGATTATCTAACAGTTTAAGTACAGTTGATATAGTTGAAACACAATCCAAATATGGTTTTTGGGGATGGAATTTGTGGCGTCAACCTATAGGGTTTATCATTTTTCTAATTTCTTCTCTAGCCGAGTGTGAGAGATTACCTTTTGATTTACCAGAAGCAGAAGAAGAATTAGTAGCTGGTTATCAAACCGAATATTCAGGTATAAAATTTGGCTTATTTTATGTTGCTTCGTATCTAAATCTACTAATTTCTTCATTATTTGTAACAGTTCTTTACTTGGGGGGGTGGAATCTTTCTATTCCAAACCTATTTGGTCCTGAGTTATTTGACATAAATCAAAGAGGGAAGGTTTTTGGAACAATAATCGGTATCTTTATTACACTGGCTAAAACTTATTTGTTCTTATTCATTTCTATTGCAACAAGATGGACTTTACCAAGACTGAGAATGGACCAACTATTAAATCTTGGATGGAAATTTCTTTTACCTATTTCTTTGGGTAATCTATTATTAACGACTTCGTTCCAACTTCTTTCACTGTAAAGGAATAGAATATTCTATTCTTCATAACTTGTCTCAAACAAGAGAAAGAAACGAGTAAATTTATTTATAGATATTCCGACATGTTCCCTATGCTAACTCGGTTCTTGAACTCTGGTCAACAAACAATACGAGCTGCCAGGTACATTGGTCAAGGTTTCGTGATTACCTTGTCCCATGCAAATCGTTTACCTGTAACTATTCAATACCCCTACGAAAAATTGATTACATCAGAACGTTTCCGAGGCCGAATCCACTTTGAATTTGATAAATGCATTGCTTGTGAAGTATGTGTTCGTGTATGTCCTATAGATTTACCCGTTGTAGATTGGAAATTGCAAATGGATATTCGAAAGAAACGATTACTTAATTACAGTATTGATTTTGGAATTTGTATATTTTGTGGTAATTGTGTTGAGTATTGTCCAACAAATTGTTTATCAATGTCCGAAGAATATGAGCTTTCTACTTATAATCGTCATGAATTGAATTATAATCAAATTGCTTTAGGTCGGTTACCGGTCTCAATAATTGAAGATTACACAATTCGAACAATTTCTTCGAATTTACCTCAACTCAACAATGTATAAAACTCTCGATTTACAAAACATTTATAAATTCAAAAAAAAAAAGCTTTTGAAATTTTTTGGAGTTAAAGGAATCAGGTTTTTGCTTGGTGAATACAAAAGAACGGTTAGTTGGTGAGGGTCGTGGCTTGATTTTCATTTAAAATGAGTTTCTATTCGAATAATGTAATGATTTAATAATATAAAATATAAAGATAAAGTTTTAACCTTTGCTTTCGAAACGAAAAAAAAGCAGTCCTGTATTTACATCAATCCAAATCATCCCGATTCATTCAAATTCAATTAAATTAATATGTATATGTTAAAATAAAAAAAAGGATAACTTCTTTTTTCCTGGTCAGGTCAACAAAGACATGAAATATTTCGATTTTTTTGATAAAATCAAATGGATTTACCCGGACCAATACACGATTTTCTTTTAGTCTTTCTAGGATCGGGTCTTATATTAGGAAGTCTGGCAGTAGTATTACTTCCGAATCCAATTTATTCGGCCTTTTCGTTGGGATTGGTTCTTTTTTGTATATCCTTATTCTATATTCTATCGAACTCATATTTTGTAGCTGCTGCGCAGCTCCTTATTTATGTAGGAGCTATAAATGTTTTAATAATTTTTGCTGTGATGTTTATGAATGGTTCAGAATATTACAAAGATTTTCATCTTTGGACCGTTGGGGATGGGGTTACTTCAATGATTTGTACAAGTCTTTTTATTTCACTAATTACTACTATTCCAGATACGGCCTGGTATGGGATCAGCTGGACTACAAAATCAAATCATATTTTAGAACAAGATTTGATAAGTAATAGCCAACAAATTGGAATTCATTTAGCAACGGATTTTTTTCTTCCATTTGAACTCATTTCAATAATCCTTTTAGTCGCTTTAATAGGTGCTATTTCTATAGCTCGTCAATAAGAAATCAACAAGTAATTCAAATCGAATTAACTAACACAAAAGCTATAATTTGTTAATTTGAATTACTTTTTTTTTAATCGAATAGAAAGGCTTTCGTTTTATATCGATCTATTACCAATCTATTTTCCTGTTTCATATTTGTTATTTGTTAGAATCGAGTCTATTCAATTATTGTTCAGATTAAAACGAATCAAAATTGATAAGGAGTTGATTAATGATGCTCGAACATATACTTGTTTTGAGTGCCTATTTATTTTCTATTGGTATCTATGGATTGATCACAAGTCGAAATATGGTTAGAGCCCTTATGTGCCTTGAACTTCTATTAAATTCAGTTAATATAAATTTTGTAACATTTTCTGATATTTTTGATAATCGTCAATTAAGAGGAGACATTTTTTCAATTTTTGTTATAACTATTGCAGCCGCTGAAGCAGCTATTGGACCGGCTATTGTTTCATCAATTTATCGTAACAAAAAATCAACTCGTATTAACCAATCAAACTTGTTGAATAAATAGTATTCATTGTACCGGTGGAAAATTGAATATTTAGAAATAAGTTCAAATTAATAGGTTTGAGACCTGTAAGGTATGATTGTGGTTGCAAAAACACAAGAAATCAAAGTATTTTGGTCCTTTTTGATAAAGAAATTCGGAAGAAAATTGATTATGATCACTCATTGATTCGTCCGGTATCTAACTTATAGGATTCATTTATAAGTTAGTTTACTAGATCGAAAATTTATGACGTTCAAAATGTATAGATCCAATGTCACATTCAGTAAAGATTTATGATACATGTATAGGATGTACCCAATGTGTCCGGGCGTGCCCCACCGATGTATTAGAAATGATACCTTGGGATGGATGTAAAGCTAAACAAATTGCTTCTGCCCCAAGGACCGAAGACTGCGTTGGTTGTAAGAGGTGTGAATCCGCGTGTCCAACGGATTTTTTGAGTGTTCGGGTTTATTTATGGCATGAAACAACTCGCAGTATGGGTCTAGCTTATTGATACATTCCATAAAACTCTACTTGAATCCATTTTTATTTTTTTTTTTTACCGACAAAATCCGTGCTCAAAATAAAATTCAATTGAGCACGGATTTTTCTGGCCCAAGCGTATCTTGTCTTTACCACGAACCATTTTCCTTGTTTAACAATAATTGTGGTTTTGCCAATATTTGCAGGTTGCTTAATTTTTTTTCTTCCACATAGGGGAAATAGAGTAATCCGTTGGTATACTATATGTATGTGCATTTTAGAGCTTCTTCTAACGACTTATGCATTTTGCTATCATTTTCAATCAGACGACCCATTAATCCAACTAATAGAGGATTATAAATGGATCCTTTTTTTGGATTTTCATTGGAGATTAGGAATAGATGGACTCTCTATAGGACCCATTTTACTAACGGGATTCATCACTACTTTAGCTACTTTAGCGGCTTGGCCAGTTACTCGAGATTCTCGATTATTTCATTTCCTGATGTTAGCAATGTACAGTGGACAAATAGGATTATTTTCTTCTCGAGATCTTTTACTTTTTTTTCTCATGTGGGAGTTAGAATTAATTCCCGTTTATCTACTTGTATCCATGTGGGGAGGAAAAAAACGCCTGTATTCGGCTACAAAATTTATTTTGTACACGGCAGGGGGTTCTATTTTTCTTTTAATGGGAGTTCTGGGTGTCGGTTTATATAGTTCTACTGAACCAACATTAAATTTTGAAATATTGGCTAATCAGTCCTATCCCGCGGCCTTGGAAATATTATTTTATAGTGGATTTTTTCTTGCTTTTGCTGTCAAATTACCAATCATACCCCTACATACATGGTTACCAGATACCCACGGAGAAGCGCATTATAGTACTTGTATGCTTCTAGCCGGAATCTTATTAAAAATGGGAGCGTATGGATTAGTTCGGATCAATATGGAATTTTTTCCTCATGCTCATTCTCTATTTTCTCCTTGGTTGATAATAGTGGGCGCAATGCAAATAATCTATGCAGCTTCAACATCTCTGGGTCAACGGAATTTAAAAAAAAGAATAGCCTATTCCTCTGTATCTCACATGGGTTTTATAATTATAGGAATTGGTTCTATCACGGATATGGGGCTCAACGGAGCCCTTTTACAAATAATCTCTCATGGATTTATCGGTGCTGCACTTTTTTTCTTGGCCGGAACAACTTATGATAGAATACGTCTTCTTTATCTTGATGAAATGGGTGGAATAGCTATCCCAATGCCAAAAATGTTCACGATGTTCAGTAGTTTTTCGATGGCCTCCCTCGCATTACCAGGTATGAGTGGTTTTGTTGCCGAATTAATAGTATTTTTTGGATTAGTTACTAGTCCAAAATTTCTTTTAATGACAAAAATCCCAATTACTTTTGTAATGGCAATTGGAATGATATTAACCCCTATTTATTTATTATCTATGTTACGCCAGATGTTCTATGGATACAAAATATTTAACGGCCCAAACTCTTATTTTTTTGATTCTGGGCCGCGAGAATTATTTCTTTCAATATCTATTTTTTTACCCGTACTCGGTATTGGTATATACCCAGATTTCGTTCTTTCACTATCAGTTGAAAAGGTTGAAGTTATCCTATCTAATTCTTTTTATAGATCGTTTTTTTATTTATAAAAAAATGAAAAAAACGATAAGATCGTTTCCAAAAAGGTTCGTTGTACAATGAAAAAAAAAGAAGGCTTTTTCTTCTCTTGTGTTAAGTAAAAAAAAAATAAATTTGAACTAGAACTGGCGAGAGTGCCGCGAATCAAAGTCACGGGGCTCTCGCTAGTTCACACAAAGTGATATTCATATGCGTTGTATGCTTTTCTATTCCTATTCGTAAGTAGTAAGCTTTTTGAATTTAATTAGATGTTAATGTAAATGAACCATAACTATGTAATCCTATTCCTAATAGATTTACTCCAAAATAGCATATCCAAATTATAAGAAACCCAATAAACGCTACAATTGCTGAATTTGTACCCTTCAATTTTATATTTGTTTGAGTATGTAAATAAATTGCAAATATGATCCAAGTAATAAAGGCCCAAGTTTCTTTTGGGTCCCAACTCCAATAGGATCCCCATGCTTCGTTAGCCCATACTGCTCCAGAAAGAATTCCTATCGTTAAAAAGAGAAATCCTAGACTAATAACCCGATAACTCCAATAATCCAATTGTTGAATCAATTGCGACTTATAATAATTTATTGGAGAAAAAAAAGAAGTTTTTTGTAAAACATTTTTTCCTTTTCCTTCATTCATGAATTTGACTTTACCAAGTAAAAATGACTCATTTAAATTTAATAAACGATTATTCGTAGAAAAAAATCTTCTATTTTTTCTAACTGTAATGACTAGAAGTGATACTGATAATAATGATCCACATAAAAGGGCTACATATCCTAATATCATCATACTTACATGCATTATTAACCACTCGGACTGAAGAGCGGGTACTAATATTGTGGATTCGTGTATTTCAGTTAAAAGACCTGAGGTAGCAAATCCCTGAGAAAAAATAGCACTTGGGCTAATTATTGTGTTTAGAATATTTTTTTCTTTTTTGAAATATGGAACGATATAAATAAAAGAAAAACTCCATGAAAGGAAGATTAACGATTCATATAAATCACTTAGTGGAAAATGTTTTGAATAAATCCAACGAGAAATTAATAATCCTGTTATACACAAAAAGATCATTATCATGCCCTTTTCGGATGAATCATATAGTTTTACGATTTCATCGACAAAAAAGGTTATCAAATGAATTGTAATTAGAATTGAAACAGTCGAAAAAGAAATATGAGTTAATATATGCTCTAAAGTTGAAAATATCATAAAAAAAAGTTCCTTAATTATAAAATCGAAATCCGAAATTAAATTCATTATTATTCATTATAGGATCTATTTTATTTTTTTAGGACATGTCATGCCGCCACTCGGACTCGAACCGAGATGCTCTAGCACTGCTTCCTAAGAGCAGCGTGTCTACCAATTTCACCATAGCGGCTTGTCTTGACCCTATAATAGCCTATGAATAAGAAATCGTCTAGATTTAAGAATGCAATATTTTGTTGGAAAGATTCAAATTGATGAATACAAATTTCTTCAAATATGTACTTGAAGGTTCATTGTTTTAGTTTTATTGTGGGTTTTAGACTCTTCTCGACTGGAACTCTTGTAAAAGCAGCAAGTTTTACTATGCATTAAGCCCCCCCAAAAAAACATTTTTTAAAATTTACCGTTTTTGAGTTATTTGATTTTAATTTAAAAAAGTACAACCCAAAAATCAGTTTTATGAATGAACAAAAAAAGATTTTAGATTATTCAAAATTCACACCTATTTATCCAGAATATTTTCATTAAGTGTTTTTGCGTGAATTGATGGGGAGAGATATATGGGCTCTATATAAGAATTTATAGAAATTAAAAAGTAAGAAAGTTGTGCAAAAAATATTATAGTACAAATAGGTTGATGGGAAAAAAAGATTCCCGTCCTGGCAAAAAAATATACGAAAATTTTAATCGAGTATCTTGTGTTTTTTTTTGTTAAAAAAACTTTGTTTGAATTCGGTCAAAGTAACCAGAAGAATTCCATTTCCCATTGATTAATTCACCAGGAAATGGAATTGGGGAATTTTTTTTTTTGAAACGGAAGGGTTCCATTTTTGAGTCAGGTCGATTTATATTGTTCTAAGGTTTTCCGCTTTATTTCTTAATAACTTATTTTTTGATTTTATTTGTTTGTCGCACAAAAAAACTTTTTGAAGTCCCGGTAGAAAGAGATTTCCCTAAAGAAAATGCTTTTAACGCCGCCCAATAGCCTTTCCTTTTCCAAAAATTTTTACGAATACGCTTTTTTGATGCAGAAGTACGTTTTTTTGGAACTGCCATTTAAATAAAATGAAGAGATTACTCATTCGTATAGCTGGATGTGAAAGACATCTATTGTTCAAAAAAAATCTGCGCTTGTCTAGATAATTTTTTTCTAAAATTATAAAAGAATAGACTATGAACGATATGGTAAAATCGCATAAAATTTTTCTAAAAAAAAGAAGAATATTTTGAGTAACTTGTCCAGATTTGACTTGAATTTTCAAATTAGAAGGAGACTCATAATTAATCTTTGTCTTTCATATGATTTGACCAATTGGAACTTCTTGATTTGAATATTTGCAATATTTACAAGAAATTCAGAAAGAATAAGTAAAAAGAAATAAAAATAAAAAAAAAATATTTTTATATTTTAGTTAGTGCATATTTTCATTTTTTTATTGACTCCTTTCAAAAGAAGTAAAATCCGATAAATCGGAAACAATTAATTATGAATTTAAATTTTCTTATGCAACAAACATATCAATATGGGTGGATTTTACCTTTCGTTCCACTTCCAGTTCCTATGTTAATAGGAGTGGGCCTTCTTCTTTTTCCGACAGCAACAAAAAATCTTCGTCGTATGTGGGCTTTTCCAAGTATTTTATTGTTAAGTATAGTCATGATTTTTTCAACTAATCTGTCTATTCAGCAAGTAAATAGCAGTTCTATCCACCAATATGTATGGTCTTGGACACTCGATAATGATTTTTCTTTAGAATTCGGCTGCTTGATCGATCCACTTACTTCTATTATGTCAATGTTAATCACTACTGTTGGAATCATGGTTCTTATTTATAGTGATAATTATATGGCTCACGATCAAGGATACTTGAGATTTTTTGCTTATATGAGTTTTTTCAGTACTTCCATGGTAGGATTAGTTACTAGTTCAAATTTGATACAAATTTATTTTTTTTGGGAATTGGTTGGAATGTGTTCCTATCTATTAATAGGGTTTTGGTTTACGCGACCTCCTGCGTCAAATGCTTGTCAAAAAGCATTTGTAACTAACCGTGTAGGGGATTTTGGTTTATTATTAGGAATTTTAG